CACGATTGAATTTATCCGCCTACTAGCTGTACAGGTCAAGGAAAGTCTACTTACGAGATTGACCGACTTGCTTCCAAGCCGAGTTCCTTCCTTCGGTAGAGGAGAAAGGGCTGCTAGAAGAAGAGTTCACCACTATCTACGCAATTCTCTAGCTTCATTCTTTTGAGAATATTCCATTTCAGAGTGATGCTCGCACCACTACACTCACTCACTCATACCATCGACGGGAGAAGAAAGAGGTTCAATCCATAGGCGAGGTGGAGACTTCGGTATCGGTATAGGGTCGCCTGTTCGGCGCGCAACTGCTCTTTGGCTCCTTTACTTTAGTTCATCATTTCTTTGCAACTCTCTTGATCAATCTCCTCTCGTTATCGGTCGACCTTCAAGACTTGCTTACGATAGGAGGGACTCGAAAGTCCCATCCGTGAAAGAGACGAAATAAGAATTCCATTCCCAATAGATCAAGCCGAGGTAGTAGACCAAATCGTCTATCAACGTCCTCCACTTACTCCACTAGGTTGGCTAGAGCCTTGTTACTATAGTTCGCGCTACTGAGATCATCGTTGATTGGGAGAGAGAAAGCTTTTGCGCTTGGGATCCTGAGCCAGCAACATTCTTGTTTTAAAAGACGTATAGGCAATTCTTTATTATGATCATATTGATCGCTTTTCGTGACTTTTCTTTACATAGGCATACATTGCAGTCTAACCAGCTTTCTAATTTTAGGGGACCGACAATCCGTCTTTTGATCCCCCTCGAGCCTACTCTCGTCTTTCGAATTAAGCTTCCGATTTAGTTGGTGCAGACGCTGAAGGATCAGCTGACACTAGATAGGAAAGGCTTTCGATCGAAGCTCTCGAACCTGTTCCGAAGTCAGTTTAGGATTCGGTTGGTGTTCCGACATCCCGAATCGAGGTGGCTCTAAACTCAGGTTTGCCTACCTCTCTAGTTACAGAGAGAAGAGAGGGGCTTCGAAGCCTTGCCTTAATTCAACAAGCTAGAAATAGCGATAGAAAACTAGCCATATCGATCTAGTGGTGACAACGAAAAGGCGTTTTTTTAAGCCTGAGGGGCAGCGAGCGGGGTAGGATAAAGTGAAAAAGAATGGTATTTGAACCGGTGTGGGCATAGTAAGGCACATTAGCTCTTCAAAGAGGTAAGAACCCTAGTCTGTTCTGTGGAGATTCTCCCTTTTTCAAAGGTTCTAGTGAAATGGGTGTAGCGGGAGGACTCCAGGGACAAGATAGGGCTTCGAAATCGAATATCTTCTCCTAAGTGCTTGCTGGTTCCAGACTCCCTATCTTGGCTGTCATTTCCAGAGGAGTTGGACTGCTTTCCACTGATAGTATCCAACAAGGAGTGAAGAGAGGAAAAGTGATCTCTAGCATATTCTTATTTAACGGAATCCATCTTTCTTTTGATATCAATTGAACAGAGGCTTAGTTGTGTGATTCATATCCAGTGGATCAAGGGTAGGTTCTTAAAAGGCCTTCGAAAGGAAACTCCTGCAAATCCTGGAAGGAGAAAAGTGTACCCTTGAGTTAAAGCGCGCCCTTGGTCCTATTGCTACTGCTTCTGATTCACTTGCTAACAGCGCTAGTCACCTCTTGACTTAGTAAACTACCCCATTCGTAGTGTCAAGCCTTCCCTTCCTCTACTGCTGGTCGACTAGACTGAGTCAACTTGCTCGTGGAAAGGCAGGAGCCTGGAAGCCAGGAAGAACGAGCCCTTAAATTCTTCTATTCTGACTTCTTCTACCAAATGAGCATAGAAAGAAGGGTAGACGCTCCTTAGCCATCAATCCATAACGAGACTTAGGTGATCCCATCTCTCTTATAAAGAGGGCGAGAAAGAGCTCCATTGAGCGCCAACTCCAGCATTCACACTATAATCTACTTCCAACCTTTAACACTTGGTCGAGCAAGTCCAGAACTAGGCCCTTAACAGAACCAGGACGGGACCTTTAGAGAAAAGCGAGCAAGATCCCTTCATCGGAAGGGAGAACGAGGACAGCTGACTACCGCTCATGCCCCCTAGCCAATTCACACTCAGATCCGAAGGCTGATGGGTGATTCTCTATAAAGTATAATATGACATCACTTTTAGCTGTTGGGTACGAAACTAGACTAGGCTATGATTCACATCTCGAAAGTTCTCAGATCTGGTCTGGACCTAAGGCCTGGGACTGCCTCTTCCTTATCGCCCGAGTATTGCATCGCCTTGACTTGGGCCGGGAACTCAAAAAGAAATTGACCTTGAGCCTGCTAATGAAAGTCAACCTTTGCCCTTTAAAACAGCTATTGCTTGTCTTTCTAAATCATTATGAAGAGTGCCACATCTCTCGATCTCTATTTTAGCGGACATCGAGGCTTTAAGACCGATTGGCGCGTGCCCAAAAAGGGAGACCGCGTCTGAAGCCTTTGCCAACTTTCCGTCTCAGGCAAGAGCTGCGGAACTAAAGCACCAACGGCTCCTCTTCCGACATTGGCTACAGCTATCGGGTATGAACTTCTAAATGAAGCAGTTGATGCCCTGATCCCGGGAATAAGATAACTTTCTCTTCCAGGTATTCACTCATCCCCTCTCAGTGGCAAGAGTGAGTAGATAGCAGAAGTTATTTCATTCCTCATTCCTGGGATATTAGTGAAGTTTGCCCATTAGGGGTATTTCTCACCTGTGCTATCAATAAGAAGGAGCCTTTTCCCTGGGTAGGCTAAGCCAGAAAGAGATAAATATAATGTTTAAAGGCTACGCACCTTGGTCCAGAGCGAGGATTGGGATAAGTTTTTCCCGTTCTCTTTAGTTCTATTTGAACTAAGCCGAATCGCTATCTCTGGAACCAAAGTCGTACTCTCTTGACTAAAGTCCGGAGGGTTTGCCCTTTAAACCACCAAAAGGTCCTATTCCGACAACACTGAAAAAGTATGCCATTAGTAAGACTCTCTAGAAGCCTTAGGAGCCATGGAGTCTGGTGAGGTAGCTCTTGTCTCTTGGTCAGCTGTTTCCGCTCGAGTGAAAATGCTTGATGGGGCGAGATTTGCCTTGGGTTCGCTTTCCGGGTGAGGTTTAATAAAAAAGTCAAGTAGGACAGCGGTGACCGCGAATGGCTATAGTTCGTCACTTGCGGTATAAAAAGAAGTAAGGAGCTTTGAACTTAGCTTTGAAGATCAGCCCTAAGCTAAAGCGCTTTCTAGTTTGAGAGATGGAAATGCCTAATCAAGTAGCCAAGAATCATCGATTTAGGAGGGGAAATGAATTTAGGAAGGATCCGATACCAAGTGACATTGAATCAGTTGGGGAGTCGAAGCCACACAAGAACGACCAACTCTAACTGTCGCCCGCTAAACCACTTAGCGACCGGTATTTCTTCTCACACAGTACCAATCGCTACGAGATTCTCTAATAGCTTCAATCGCATTACATACAGTGATTCAAAAATAAAATGCAACATTGCGCGGATCAAGTGGCTTGGCTAGGGGGCGGAAAGGACGAACTTCATTTTGAACGGGATATCTGGCTGTCAGGCGGCGGACAACATATACGGCTATAAACACTTTCTTGTTCCATTTCGACCAACACCCATCCATGGACAAGGATCGACCGACCGGGGCTTCGAAGAAACGTGACAACGATAAGAAAGGAAACTGCATCTAAAACTTCATTTTCTCGTTCGTCTTCCCTTCCCTGTAGTTCTGTTTTGTCAAGTCTATGGTCTTCCCCGTTATGACTTAGAGCATCTCTCACGTCTTATAAGTTACTTGCGAATGAAGGGCCGGGAATCAGACACATATAGATCCTTTCTCCATTTTTTATGTGACCCAAAACGAGCGTAACTGCTTACCGAGGTGCGGAGCGGGGGGGACAGGTTGGTTTGAGGACCCATTGGTTAATACGGAAAATGGTCAAGGTAGAAGAATAATAGAACTGGGGGAGTTTGTCTTGGTAAGCAAGCAACCTGTTATCAGTCCATCCAAACAAGGCAATGTTTTGGACCTGCCCACACCAGTTCCACCCAATACAGCTAATCCACACGAGTCAGGCCCATCTAGAGGTCCAGTCACCATCACACAGCCGAAATCACCTCGAGCCCGAAACGAAATTCATATATTCCTCCCCCTTCAAACGACCCTGTGCCCAGTCAATCACACCTGCTATCCTCTAGCCCTCTTAACCATCTGAGGCGCCTGCAAAACCTACTGAAGAAAGTAAGCAGTAAATGAAAATTGCTCACCTCTCTCAAGAATCTCCTAAACCACCTGACCCAATCTGTGCTGGTAGAGACACTCTTGAGAAGAAGCATAGAAGAGGGGAATGAAATGCTACCCGTGGATTTTGAGTGAAGTTGGATGGATCCAATAAAAGACTATCCGCGGGAATAGAAGCTACCATAAGAAAAAAATGAGGCACTTAGGGTCGCCTACAGGGCGGCAAGGTATACCCTCATGGGAGATGTGCTCTACAAGAGGTCATTCAGCCTTCCATATCTCCGATGCCTACGCCCAAGCGAGGCAGATTACGTGCTCAGGGAAGTCAACGAATGGATATGTGGGAATCATCTGGGAGGACGATCTTTGGCGCAGAAAGTGTTGAGACAGGGGGCTACTACAGGCCGAGTCATCAGGAAGATGCTACAGCGCTTGTCCACCGGTGTGAAAAATGTCAAAGGCAGGCCAACCTCCAACATCAACCATCAGCCCCACTTAGCCCTATCCTAAGTCCGTGGCCCTTCGCACAGTGGGGGATGGATATGAGAGGCCCTTTCCCTCTTGCCACCGGTCAGAGAAAGTTTCGAATTCTGGCAATTGATTACTTTACCAAGTCGGTAGAAGCAGAGAAGATCATGAAGAGGAAGGCCCATAACTTTGTTTGGAAGTCTATTGTGTGCCGCTTCGAGGTACCGCGGATCTTAGTTACCGACAATGGGAAACAATTTGATAACAGCTCATGAAGAAATTTCTGCGCAGAACTTGGCATTGAACACAGGTTCACCTCGGTAGGTCATCCCCAACCAAGAAAATGGTCAGGCTGAGGTAACCAAGCGCACCATACTGAAAGGGCTCAAGACTAGATTAGATAAGGCAAAGGGGCTATGGGCAGATGAGCTGCCTAGTATACTGTGGGTCTACCAGACTACGAGTCGAACATCCACAGGAGAGACCCCTATCCTTTGGGACCGAAGCAGTGGTACCGGTGGAGATAGGAATGCCAAGCTACAGAGTTGAAAGTTTCAACGATAAAGAAAATGCCGAAGAACTAAGAATCAACCTTGACTTGGTGGATGAGTTATAGAAGAGGCGCGGGATCAGGCTAAAATGGAATGGATTTTCCTTTCCTACTACTCTCTTTTGTGCTCTTGAACTATAGATTTCCTTGTGCCTTTAGTTGAAGTATAGGTCGTCGATTCAATCTATCTTGATGGGATTTTTCCTTCTGTTGAGTGGTATAGAAGGGATTTATCTAGTAGGTAGCGACAAGAGGCTACATCAATAGCTGAAACTTGTTTTCGGGTAGGGTAGGCTTGGAGTCAGAAGTTCTCTCTTTCCCAACCAAAAAAGGACTTTTACAAAGTTTACTTTCCCACCCACGGTCAAAAAGAGGGCAGCTGACATATGTCATAAAGCAAGAGAAAGAAAGAGCTTACCTAGTAAGTTATTAGATATTCCTCTTTGCCCAGTACCCTCTTTCAAGTTAACCGTAGGAAAGCCAAGACTAACTTACCCATTCTAACTGTGAAATACCAGTACTATTTAAGTAAAGTTAAGAAAACCTGGGTTGATCGGGATTGGGGCATAATCATCCTCTCTTCTTATCTTTACGGAATTAGATTCCATTACTAGAATGGAGCCTTTAGTGAGTCGTAGATCAGCTATGGCTAACTGGCGGTAGTCTTTGCTTTTCCTCTTGCCGAATCGACTGCGAACTCAGGGTTAGCTTAGTCAATTCACTCTTTTTTTTTTTCATAAGCTGGGATTGGACCCTTCTTAACCAGGCGCAAGGGAAGTGAGGAGTGACTCGTTAGACTCTATATTGACCGAATCTACGTCCTATGAGATGATGTTTGCCATAAAAGATATGGTAAAACCATTGAAGGATATAGTTACTAGGTATATCCCAGATATCACTTTAATTCCCCTTGAACAGGGAATTGAGTGGTTACCCTCGTGGAAAGCTTCTCCTTCGAAACGTAAGCTCTCGAAGGACCAGAAGGGATCCCCATTCGCAATGTTACACCATGAGCTTGAAGCTTTCATCGCGTACATGCCTGACCAATCGTCATTTGAACGGTTCGGCCCGGAGTTGCTATCCGCAACTTTCGAGGTCTTTGGGCTTCCTCTTTGGACTCCTGGTCTTCGCTATCCTTTCTCTAATGAGATTGAATTATCGTATCGTTCAGAGAAGGATACTAGGATCTTCGTTGAGAAGGCCCGAGCGGAACTTCCGCTTATTCCTCAAGATGTGGCTTCTGCTCACTTTTCTGAGTATACCTTGCTAAGGGCATGGATGAAGCAGTCAGTGGTTGAACGGAGTTCAATGGTATTATACCAACGCGTTAAACCCCCTTTCAGAGGTTCCTTTCCGCTCCTGTCGTTCAGCATCGCTGGAAAGTTAGAACTGAAGACCCCCTATTAACTCGTTTTGGGTTAATGTGGAGGTTATTCGACGAAGTTGGAAAATGGAATCGGAATATGGTAGGTATACTACCGTGTTCTAGGATCGGTCATCGTACGATCCTATTCGGGGGTATCTCCGGTACGAGTTTCCTGGTTTATGCCTCTGGGCTTGACCAGCCTAAGGCACGGAGTAGGAGCATTCATATTGAGTGTGACTCTCCGAAAGCCATCAGCCATGAGTTAGTTAGATGAATAATGCCATTTCAGGCGAGTGAATATCTTTATCTTGCCTTTCTGTATGAGAGTCTCTTCCTCTTAGACTGGCTGGAGTGATATTATAGACTCCTTTATTCCAGCCGCTTTCGTGCCGTTCCCTAGCTCTCTTGAAAGACTACCCATCCAATGAGACTACTGAGACGGCTACAGCTATTCCCACTTCTGGGACTGTTTTGAATGCCATTATGGGACTCGATCGTTATACCCGGCCTTAGGATAAGACTATTTAAATATAAATGGCACTGAAAGTTGATAGGCTTACCCTTTTTATTGAATAGAACAAAAGTCTTCAATACAGGGAAAAGAAAAGGGGGCATATGCAATTACAAAAAGAGGTTTGGATTGGACAACTAGTTAGCAATAAAAATAGGCTAATAAGCTCTTTGCAAGTCAATTCCCCTGTCCGGATCTAACAAGAGGTTCCATTGCAATGCCTCCAGAAGAAGGCGGCGTCGAGAAGGTGGGCGAGGATATCCCTTCCCCTGAATATGGCGGAAGTGAAAATACACCTCTACACTCATCAGTAACCTGGGATGAAAGCACAAGGTTACCCGAATCAACCACATCTAAGGGCGGAAGTTCACTTCTCAAGGCTACCTTTTCACTTTGCTCCTCTAAGGGATACTGACCCTCATACTAGGTAGAGGTATTGGGCATATCTCTGTGACTCTTTGACCTGGTTATCACTGCGGTTTAAAAAAAAAGTACTTGGGCCTTAGAGGCGGGAAGCGAAGGGAATAGGAAGACCAGGAACGAAGTCACTCGACCAAAAGAAAGAAGGTCTTATTTGAGTTCAAAGCGAGGAGCCAGAGACAGATTGCAATTGCAAAAGCCAACTCTAAGAAGCTTTAAAGAGGGGCAAAAGAAAGGAGAGAACGAGTAGAGTGTACTCCACGAGGTAGGCGGGCATGGAAGCACGAGAGATGTTGGTGAGTGGGGAAGGTAAGGTAGTCGACCTACGGGAGTCGCGAGCGTTAGTGAGTTGACAGACTCGCCATGCATTCATTCGTGGTTGGAACTTATCTCTGCAGAGTAGCCTTGTGCATAGAGGCTCGCGCCCTTGATTGATTGACCGGGCCCCCGCTGTACAGCTATGGCCTGTACCGCTAACTCTCATGATGCTTCTTTCTGGGAAAGGAAGAAAACTAAAGCAAGCTACCTTAAACAGTAAGACATAAAACACAGCCGGTTCTCCTGATTGAATAGCTCGTCATGCAGCAAGACTAAAGAAGGCTCTGAATGGCCGCTAAATTAAGTCAAAGACTAAGTAAGCTGGTACGTCATCTTGACCTAAAATTCTGTTATCGTGCTTTGACAGCTATAAAATAGCCCTTTCTTAAAGATTGTGAGAGCTTCAGTTTTAGTTGTTGATTTTTCTTTCGCTAGAGTGTGAATCATACGCCGGATGTAATTATATATATCATAAAAAAAGATATAGTCTAGTGGAGTAGCTTCTGTGCCACATATACTGGGCGATTTAGTTCGTTCGGGACACGTGGGCCAAGAAGCTATAGGCAATTCTCACGATCATGGTTCAACTCCATGTCGTGAAAGTAAAACCAATCATTTCTTTCATCAACATCAACGAATCACTATCTCTCTCTCATCGGTAGGGCAATCAGTCTTTTATTTATGTGTGTAATCGGAGTGTAGTACCTCTCTGGCCCTTATGGGCTGGGCCTCCACAGATGTAACCAAAAAAAAAGTAGAACAAGTTTTTTATCCTCGTTGGTCTATAAGCTTGTGACTTGATCCGCTAGCGCAGGTTCGATTCCTGCTTGCGAGAAACGAAAAATGAAACGATCTACAGCGATTTTATGCTTATCATCCATTCTTTGAGTGAGTCGGGTCATCGGTAGGCTTGCTTCACCGGTATGGCTCATCGGCTTATTAATGACTAAGCGTAGTCAGGAGTCGGAGAGGCATTGGATGGGTAGTTGATTGGATGAAGTTAGAAGTTACTATAACGTTATTATTAATATATTTTAATCAAATACCGCTGGCAGATCCTGGTAATGATTAGATAACTGGCACATCTGTCCTTTGCACCTCTCTATATGTATGTGCTTTAGCCCTGATTACGTAATTTAGTATATAAAGAGGAAAGAAAAAATGGGCCAAATCGCCTGCATGCAATTCGAACAAGAAAATTCCGTGAGTTAACAGCAGGAAAGACATACTCTATTCTCTTAAAATCACTTGTATCGGAGAATCTGCACATTGCTATAGTCTTTGGCTCCCTGGGTCTATATTATATTAGTAACTTGAAGACGAACTACTCATCTATCTATACATGAAACTTTTCGCATCCAAAATCGACTGCTTTTTCAATCTCACGGAAAACAATGAGGCGAGAAAGCACCTTTCCTTGGTATCTTACTTAGCAAGTAAGTTATGAAATGTCTTATTAATAGATTTATAGAATTACTTTCATTACAGTGCATCTTCCCCTGTTCTCTTAAAGACGGGAGAAAGATGGAAATATTCTCTAAAGTCACTTCTTCGAATAGCGACTCTAGACTCGGGGGCGCTAGTTCCTCCCCTTAATCTACGCCGCATCCTTCCATGTCTCTCTTTGTGAGTTTGGTCTCAGTTTAGTCTAAATGGGTCAGAAACAGCTTCGACGAGGTAGGCTCCGCTCCTCGGAGTACCCACTCCCCTCTTCATCGCTCCCCCCCGATACCGATCCCGATCCCCCGTTTGAGAATTGCGTAGGTAAGAAAGAGGGCTCCCCAACGAAAGCTCCTCCACATCTCCTCTACTATCCTTCCGTTCCGACTTGCTTTTTTCGTTCGTAGTGAACTATCTTTTGCAACAAAGCTTTTGAGCTAATTGGGTTGGTGTGAAGTGTACCCTACGAAAGATACAAAACAAGAATATCAAGGACCCGTCTTTCTTCAGCACGAAGTTAGTTGATCGAGAAAGCAAGGACCCATATAGAGCAAGGCCATGAGTAGATCGAAAAGGTCTCGCGAAGCCGGTAATCCTTTGTCCAGGCTCCTCTCGGACTGAAGAAGAAGCAAAAAATCTTTGTTAGTCTTTCATCTTTCTCCCATGCATCCTTTCTGTTTGTTGGTCAACAACCAACCACATCCCTCTATAGTTCTTCACTACTCCGTGCAGGAAAGACTCTCTTTCTGCGCTAGTGAATCCTAACCTCTTCTTCCGCTTAAATGATTTATGAGTTCATACCCGGCAAAGTCCGATCTACGAATACCTGGAAAGATCAGATCAGGAAAAGCGTTTCTCTTCGCCAAAGAATCCACCTCTTCCTTCTCCTTTTTACCGGATTAGAGAATTAGAAAATTCCCTCTTTCAAGCCTCCTGGGGCAACTCACTAACTAGAGTCTAGAGCTCCTCTAGGCCTGAGACCCCGAAGAAAAAGGAAGAAGCGCTCAAAGCGTTGATCAGTTGCTATTGGACTTCTATCCTTACTCTACTTCGTCAGAGAGGAAAGCCAGTGAAACTGGTGTTGAGTTTGACCAGGTAAGCAGATCCGTGCTCGAGATCTTGGATCGAGAGTTCAATAACTACCCCCTAGCCCTAGGGAAGCAGCCTCTCTCTGTCCTCCAAGACATCTCTCATGCCGTGCCAAGGCAGCGAAACCTTTCGCCCGGCGAAAGCGGTAATCTCTTTCCCGTTCCCGGCTTTTTAAGCTGTTAAACCAGCTTAGGAAAGATGAGAACTCGCAGCAGAGGGGGTTCGATTCCCTTTATACGCGATGTGGCGAATCAGACTGATTCAACGACGACGAGATATGCGATTTAAAACTTGTCGTCTACTTTCAGGAAATGTTCGGAACAGAGAACTTACAATAATACAACGCCGCATTCTCCGAAGATTGAGGAAGAAGAAGAGATCTATTAAGAGAAAGATTTATCCGAGAGAAAATCTTAACAGTTACATCCAATCACAAACTACACGAAAGTTGCCCCTTTTTCATGGGGATTTACCCATCACAGAGATGCACAGAGGAACAGAACGAACTTCATATATCCCTTTTCTACTCAATCCAGAAACAAGATCGGACGTTATTCCGGTTCGTCTCCATTTTCGTGAAACTATTCCTCAAGCAAGGCAGCCGATAAGTCATCGAAGGGTTTGTGTGAATAATCGAATGGTAAGCATTACTCGTTTGAAAGTTTCCCACGGTGATCTAATCTCTTTTCAAGAAAATGACGCGAGAATCCGCGGTGAAGAAATAAGGAGATCTTTCTATATCGAAATATCAGTTGAAAAAATAATAGGCAAATTCCTGGATCACCCGGTAAGAATGTGGAGAAGAACCAAAACAGAATGGTTCCACCTACTAAAAACTAAGCGGGGATGCCGCCTACTACTAAAATCCCGGTTTTTGCAACAACAGTTGCGTTATTCTATGCAAGAAGAAGACTTTGAAAGAACAAAGAAGTTTGGATCCGAAAAAGTATGCTTAGGCAGTTCCTTCGCTGAGCACAACAGAATGAAGAGGAATTTGTATCATTTCAAATCCCTATTCTTATCGAAGAGAAGAAACGAGAAAAACCGATATCTTCCTACTCGAACAAGAAGTCCTATAGTTTACAACTCTTCTTTATATAGTAATTCGACCTATTGCTCCTCATCCCCCCATCAGTTTACTATGAAGAGAAGAATCAAAAGGATCGAACTACCTACCCATTATTCGGAGGTGAATCATAGAACACCAAAAGCGGTGGTATTTTATGGACCTAACATAGGTCACATCCCTCACGACATAAGATTGAAAGATCCAAACCTTCCTCTTCGGAGCGGAAACGGACGTGGCCAAAACATATAAAGATCGGCGTAGTCGCTCATAGGGACATATCTATCCGGATAGAGGATAGTCTAGATCGATTCATAGATAGATTTCTATCCATATAGATAGGTATCTCCGTGGATAGAGATAAAGATAGGGATCCATCTAGATCTTGCTTGATTCACTATTTCCATTTTTTTCTTGATTCTGATTGATTGCCTTTTTGACGACAAGTTTTAAATCTTAATGCAGGCAAGGTACGTAGTTCTCGACCGTAAGGGAGAAGGAAAGATTTTTAATTCTGACTTGCTGGGTCAGAGCGTAGACGAGCGAGCAGAGCCCAGGATACAGGGAAGCCCGTCATAGAGCAGTCGACTAGAAGTAGAAGACTGCTGGCCTGAGAGAAGGCGGCCTCCCTCGGGAAACATGGCCCAATTTCTCTTCTTTCTTTTTTGATTACCTTCTTTGAAGAAAAGTTAAGGATTATGCACGTGGAATACTCCATTCCATTTCTTCTTTCTTTTCTTTAAGGGAGCAGTTCCAGAAGTTGCACTTTCTTTCGATGTTGGTCCAGGCCCCCTATCAATTGGCATTGAAGTAGGCAAGGCCAATCCATCTGTTAAGTCAGCTGGTTCTAGGTCAAAAGCTAGTGTAAAAGATGTCTTTATCGTCCTAAGCCCTAAAAGTGCTTCCGCCTTACCTGGAGTTGAAGTTACCGTTGGAGGCCTTTGAGTTCCAGTCTCAGTAGTGGCCTTCCCTATATGTACAGGGGAGTAGTTAGTTGCGAGTGTCAGAAAAAAGTGCTTTAAAATAGGAGAAAGATTAATTTGATCATCCCAAGGGAAAATGAATGGGAAGGGGGCGTCGTCAGCTACCCTTCAGGCTAATTATAAGAATAGGATGACTTACCTTTACTGGTTGGCTTTTAGGAAGCCTGCTCCGAGTAAACTCGCGATTCTTTTAGGCGGACAATTCTCTATATCGACTATCTCGAGGATAGAATTCCTCCAGACTACCACAGCCTCCGCCGCTGCAGCAGTATCCTCATCAGATACATATTAAGATACTACTCTTTGCGACATATGTTTAACTAGCCTTCGGGTGGAAAAAGATTAGCAGTTAAAGGAGCCGCATCCAAAGCAATGAAATTGTGTTGCGGAAATGAGTATACTCTTGTGGTAAATTTACTGGTATTCAATCAATTAGGTAACTCTTAGCAAGTGCTACGAGTGCTTCGTACTATATAGAAGTATAGGAATTTTGCCTCTTCTTTATATCATATCACAATTTTTTTTTACGATTCTGCTAATCCTTATGCTCTAACTAGTCTTAATATTATACAAATTACAGGAAAAAAAAACCTAATAAATAACTTCAAAAGAAAGAAAGGGAAATAAATAAGAGGGTTTTTTTTCTCCTTACACTATTTGATCAAGGAGAAGGCGGGGGACCAGTAAAGCATCAACCATTTAAACGGATCCATCTTTTATTAGTCCGATTCTTATATGTTGGGTGCCTCTTCCTCTTCCGCAGATTCGGATTAGTGACAAGGGACCTAGCTAGGCTCCTTGTCTTTACCCCAGAGATCTCCCTGCCCTTTCGATCGTCACTTATTGACTTATTCTCTAATCCACCTCTGGGCATATTCCTTCCACTAGGGTTGCTTCATTCTGACCTATCTCAACAAGCCCATCTAAGAGCCTATTGAAATTCAATCAATGGCACAGCGTCCGATTCGATCACTCTATCGAGTATAAGTACAGGGATGATTCAATCGATTCCTAAGACCTTGAAGGGCGAAAGCCCAATCGAACATCAATCACTTCACGGACGCTATTGATTGAGTAGCCAACCCCAGCAAGAATCAAGGGGAGCGGAAAGAAGCTTCACCGATTCCGACTCTAATCTCAGGCTTCATTGGTAAGGTAAGGAAGCTCCGCAGCTCCATCATCGAATCGGGCAATTCCTCTTCCAGCCCTTGTGACATCAACAAACAAAGCGAGTTGAGCACGAATACTTTTTCGGAGATGACTTCTGTCAATAGGCAAGTAGCGCCCAATCGAGCGAGAGAAGATAGGGATTTCTCCCAGCACTCGAAGACCAAGAGAAGAGGATGTGAACTGGCTTGGTCTCGTGATCTCATCTACGCAAATGTTCAGATCTTTCTTTGAAGGCCGGTCCCAAGGCAATGAAAGGGAGAAGCGTTCAACCACTAGAGCAGAAGCCGAGTAGAAGATCGCCCTTCTCTTCTATGATTCGGCCGTGAAAGAAGCCCACTTCACCATCTCTCTTGGGATGGGAAAGATCAAATGAAGCAAGCCCTCCTCAAAGCCCTTTTCAAGCTTCGAGGGAAAGTAGCCCTGATTCTATATCACATTCTTCAGAGAAAAGAACTGTCCTTCCCTGACCTACTTTGAGTCTCCGTAGGGAAACCGGCCGCTAGAGGAAGGAAACTGCTCAAGTGAGCTTGAAGCAACAAGGGCAGTGGGTTCAGTTCCCACGCGGGGAAGAACGTTCATAAGTAGAGCTGCTCCTGCAGTTCCAGGGAGATAATGTCTTTTCTAATCTGTTCTCAAAAGCAAGATGAGCTATGAGAAAGAGCAAGAACCCGGAGCGATTGGCTGAACTTACCCTAGCTCGAGCGACAGGGCGGTTGATCAAGGGATACCGGAAAGAGGCAAACAACAGAACCTCCGGGTTTGAAGCTTTTCATGTCGGGGCGAGGTCAATCGAGGGTTTTGGGTCAGTGAAAGCTCGAGTGCCCCCTTCAAAAGTAAGGTGTCGGGAATGCAACCAGTGAGGTGACCCGGCGGATGAAAGAAGTTATCCTGAAGCAGCGTCAAAGGCCTCTGTAGGCCCTTCAACAGGATTTTTTGTCGCATTCTGTTTTGGCTACTCACGAAACTCTTTATCCTTAATAGGAATAACTCCCTTAAGAGGAAGGATACAAAGACCGACGCCTGTCTTTCTCTCTGAAAAAGGGCATATGGGGCAGAAATCCCATTTTTTGGGACTGAGATGCTAATGAATGAAGGAAGGAGAAGGCCTTAATTGTCTATCCAAAGGTCCGCCTTGGGTGGATTTAGGCGAATCAAGTGGGTGGGAATGATCCGAGCCCCCTATGTAAATTTCAGTAAGGTAACTAAGGTTTACAATAATTCATTTCAGTAGTGCGTTACCTTGCAGCTCTATCTATCGGGTAGTCAGTCTCTTGGTCAAAAGCCGGTACCTAATTCCCCAGCTGGTGGGCCGATCCTCGTCTAGCGGTGGGAACCGGCTGGTATGGATCAATTGCTTGCCCTGTCTCTCTTCTCGAGAATCCGCAGTTCTCTTTGCTCATTGGGTGGAATAATA